GCGTATTCGGAATTGTAACCAAGCCCCTCCCATGGGTTCTATACCCGATTCATAACTAGAAAGCTTCTCTGGTCCTTCACTAACCGGGGCTAAAAGTCCTGAAATCCAAAATGCCAAAATAGGAATAAGGCTTGCTATTATTAGAAATGTCCAAAAAATATCATATTCGTGAAGCAGAAACATAAATGTACTCCCATTAATGTGGAATAAGCGGAACTGAATTAGTCAATTCAAGTCAGCATTGTCAATTTATCCAGAACTTCTCTCTTTTCCTCGTTGAAACAAGAATACGTTTTGCTCAAACCAAAGCGCTTAGTTTAGCCTTTGTTTCCTCCGTGTCATGTCTTCTTTAAGGATTCCTCCAATGGAATCCCGACTCCCTTTTTGATTTCCATTCTATTTAGATATAATTCTTATACAAAGAAAACTCTCTCGCTTCACTTTGTCTCGTTTTCTCTAGAATCTCTAGAAAAAGAAAAAGGAATTCTTCTATCCTTTATTTAATGATAATCAGAGACTATTAAATAAAAATGAAAATACTACTATACTAATTAGAACCTAATTAAGATAGGATGACTAATGTATGCAGCCTAATGAGGAGTAATACTCAAAAAAAAAAGAAAGAACTCTATTTCAGAACTATGAGACAGAATATTCTGTTTTCTTATTTACTCTTTCCTTTTTTTTCTATTTAAAGTGGATCGATTTAGATAACGTATCTATAAGCAAAGTAATATACTTCAAACAAAGTAGGAATTCGCAAGATGGAGAAAATCATTGCAGTTATTATAGGGAAGTCTAGGGACTTAGAGCATATCCTATTTGAAGGAGGATGGAATTCAAATCGGGTAAGGGACCCTTCCTTTTATTGATTTGATAGAAATTCATTTTTCTTTTCCTGTCTCTCCAGTCTATAAACAAGTGCTAATGAGAAAATGAAAACTATACTAAAGGAAACATAGGATCTCTATCCTAAAATCTAAAAATGGGACATATTAGGGCTATACGGATTCGAACCGTAGACCTTCTCGGTAAAACAGATCAAACAGATTATTATCGAAATGATTCGAACTGTTTCAAAGACCCAACATGCATTTTTTTGCATTGGGCTCTTTCATCAACTGATGTAAAGATCAGTTAGTCCACCATAGTTTTTCTTTATGGAAAAATAATGAGATGGCTCCCTGTGCTCTGATTTATTATTTGTATTATGATCTATCTAGGAGCAATACCAAAGTGTTTCAAAGGAGGATTACCTTGACTTAGGTCTGCCTCCGGCCTAAATTAAATCAACCTAAGTGAAATGGAGTCTCTATCGTTCCGCTGCAAGAGTTGACTATGAGACTTCATACACCTTAAAGTTCATAGAACGAAAAGAAGTTTTTTGGAGGCCCTTATCCTCATTAAGCCTAGCATTTAGTGGGCTCGATATTTACCTTATCAACTAACAAATCAATAAGGGTTCTATTTGATTAGGCATCTGAATTGGCACCTGAATCGGACTGAACCGACTGTTTGTCAGGCTACTGTTCTCCTATTCTCTCGAATCCATGAAGTAAGACATTGATTTTGCAATAAGATCAATTATGTTCATTGCATAATAAGCTCCCTTGAAAAGCATTGGCGCACGTGTAAGCGAGTTGCTCTACCGAACTGAGCTATAGCCCTTGTCAGAGATATCTTAACATATAGATAATTTCTTGTCAAGATGAATATTCTCTAATGCCAGAGGATATCTCTTGGATTTGTTTACTATATAACATATAACATACCAATACCGGAGCAGTATTGCTTATAAAAAAGATTCGATCTATAATCGATCGAAGTAATGGGTCTTCTTTTGTGGTGATAAATTGCCTACTTAACTCAGTGGTTAGAGTATTGCTTTCATACGGCGGGAGTCATTGGTTCAAATCCAATAGTAGGTAGGTAGGTAGAAAAATTACTAGATAGCATTGGACTTATTTCGCTTCGCTATCTAATAACTTTTTCTACCCCTCTTCCCTTTTTCTTTGTATCAACTAAACCTTTGGATTGTCTTCAATTGGATGGGGGAATCCAATTGATAGCCTCGACTCGTATCCTAGCTCGTCTGAGAGCTAGCTTCGCTTCAACCAATTCTTTCGTACCCTCAGCTCTACTCAAATTAGCTTCGGCTATTTCAAGTGCCTGTTGAGCTTCTTCCGGATCAATGTCACTACCCAGTTCCGCATCATTTCCTAAAATGATGATCTCATTATTAACTACTCTCGCAAAACCGCTCCACAGAACCGCCGTTAACCATTGGTCGTTGAGAAGGCGTATTCTCAAAGGACCCATATCTACAGCTGTGTTAATGGGGGCGTGGTTTGGTAATACACCAATTTGGCCACTATTAGTAGATAAAATGATTTCTTTCACTTCACAATCCCAAATAATTCGCTTAGGAGTTAGTACATAAAGATTTAATTTCATTTCTTCAATTTGTTCTCCTCTTCTAAGTTTGTAGCTTTCGTGCTAGCTTCATCGATGTTACCCACCAAATAAAAAGCCTGTTCAGGTAGGCCGTCTAATTCTCCGGAAAGGATTAGTTGAAATCCCCTAATTGTTTCTGCAAGACCAACATACTTTCCTGCAGAACCGGTAAAAACTTCTGCCACAAAGAACGGTTGTGATAAGAACCGTTCAATTTTTCGTGCTCTTGCTACAGTTAAACGATCCTCCTCCGATAATTCATCCAACCCAAGAATTGCGATAATGTCCTGAAGTTCTTTGTAACGTTGTAAAGTTTGCTTAACTCTTTGCGCAGTTTCATAATGTTCGTTGCCAACGATCCGAGGCTGTAACATAGTTGAGGTTGAATCTAAAGGATCTACTGCTGGATAAATACCCTTGGAAGCTAATCCTCTGGAAAGTACGGTAGTAGCATCCAAATGTGCAAATGTTGTGGCAGGAGCGGGGTCGGTCAAATCGTCCGCAGGTACATAAACTGCTTGAATCGAAGTTATGGATCCCTTTTTGGTAGAAGTAATTCTTTCTTGCAAAGAACCCATTTCTGTACTAAGAGTAGGTTGATAACCCACTGCGGAGGGCATTCTCCCTAATAAAGCGGATACCTCCGATCCTGCTTGAACAAAACGAAAGATATTATCGATGAATAGAAGCACGTCTTGCTTATTAACATCTCGGAAATATTCTGCCATAGTTAGGGCAGTTAAACCAACTCTCATACGAGCTCCCGGCGGTTCATTCATTTGGCCATAGACTAGAGCTACCTTTGATTCCTCACTATTTTTTTCATTAATTACTCCGGATTCCTTCATTTCCATATAAAGGTCATTTCCTTCACGAGTTCGTTCCCCTACTCCGCCAAATACGGATACGCCTCCATGAGCTTTAGCTATGTTGTTGATTAATTCCATGATGAGTACTGTTTTACCTACTCCAGCCCCCCCAAAAAGTCCTATTTTTCCTCCACGTCGATAAGGAGCTAAAAGATCGACCACCTTAATACCTGTTTCAAAGATAGAGAATTTCGTATCTAACTCGATAAAGGCAGGCGCAGATCTATGAATAGGGAATGTTGCACTAGTATCTACAGGACCCAAATTGTCAATAGGTTCCCCAAGAACGTTCAAAATTCGTCCGAGAGTAGCTCCACCGACTGGAACACTGAGAGGAGCTCCCGTGTCAATCACTTCCATTCCTCTCATCAACCCGTCTGTAGCACTCATAGCTACAGCTCTAACTCGATTATTTCCTAATAATTGTTGTACCTCACAAGTCACATTAATTTGCTTATCGGCAGTGTCTCTACTCTTGACTACCAAAGCGTTATAAATATAAGGTAACTTGCCTGGGGGAAAAGTGATATCCAGCACGGGTCCAATAATTTGATCGATACGCCCTGTGCTTTTTTCTTCTATTGTGGAAATCCCGGGACGAGAAGTAGTAGGATTGGTTCTCATAATTATCACATAATTTTCAAAAAAAAGGAATTTTTCGAAATTTTTCTATTTTTCTTGTTGAATAATGCCAAATCAAATTCAAAAAAAGAGCCAAAAATAAAAAAGTAAAAAGGAAATGAATTAGTTAATTCAATAAGAGAGAGAAGGGGACCAGGACTTGGTTTCGTTGCCCAAGCGAATCCCATTCAATCGTTTACTCGTGGAATGAGTCCGTGGGAAAGTTCAATCAATCCTTTTTTCATATACATTTGGCCTTTTGTGGAGGATCTGTCCCTACTCTACTTTCCTATCTAGGACTTCGATATACAAAATATATACTACTGTGAAGCATAGATTGCTGTCAACTAAGAATTTTCTTAGTATTTAGGTATTTACATTCAAAATAGGAAAGGGGCCTATTAAGAACTTGTAAAAAAGGGATTGATTTGGGTTGCGCTATATCTATCAAAGAGTATACAATAATGATGGATTTGGTGAATCAAATCCATGGTTTAATAACGAACCACGTTAACTTACCATAACAACAACTCAATTCCTATCGAATTCCTATAGTAAGTAGAATTCCTATAGGATAGAACATACACAGGGTGTACGCATTATATATGAATGAAACATATTCATTAACTTAAGCATGCCCTTCGTTTTCTTTAATGAGTTGATATTAATTGAATATCCTTTTTTTTTGTTTTAAAAGATTTTTGCAAAGGTTTTATTTACGCCTAATCCATATCGAGTAGACCCTGTCGTTGTGAGAATTCTTAATTCATGAGTTGTAGGGAGGGACTTATGTCACCACAAACAGAAACTAAAGCAAGTGTTGGATTTAAAGCTGGTGTTAAGGATTATAAATTGACTTACTACACCCCGGAGTATGAAACCAAGGATACAGATATCTTGGCAGCATTCCGAGTAACTCCTCAGCCGGGGGTTCCGCCCGAAGAAGCAGGGGCTGCAGTAGCTGCCGAATCTTCTACTGGTACATGGACAACTGTTTGGACTGATGGACTTACCAGTCTTGATCGTTACAAAGGACGATGCTATCACATCGAGCCCGTTGTTGGGGAGGAAAATCAATATATCGCTTATGTAGCTTATCCATTAGACCTATTTGAAGAGGGTTCTGTTACTAACATGTTTACTTCCATTGTGGGTAACGTATTTGGTTTCAAAGCCCTACGCGCTCTACGTCTGGAGGATCTGCGAATTCCCACTGCTTATTCAAAAACTTTCCAAGGTCCGCCTCATGGTATCCAAGTTGAAAGGGATAAGTTGAACAAGTACGGCCGTCCTTTTTTGGGATGTACTATTAAACCAAAATTGGGATTATCCGCAAAAAATTATGGTAGAGCGTGTTATGAGTGTCTACGCGGTGGACTTGATTTTACCAAAGATGATGAAAACGTAAACTCACAACCATTTATGCGCTGGAGGGACCGTTTTGTCTTTTGTGCCGAAGCAATTTATAAATCACAGGCCGAAACCGGTGAAATCAAGGGGCATTACTTGAATGCAACTGCAGGTACATGCGAAGAAATGATGAAGAGAGCTATATTTGCGAGGGAATTAGGGGTTCCTATTGTAATGCATGACTACTTAACTGGGGGATTCACTGCAAATACTAGTTTGGCTCATTATTGCCGCGACAATGGCCTACTTCTTCACATTCACCGAGCAATGCATGCAGTTATTGATAGACAGAAAAATCATGGTATGCATTTTCGTGTATTAGCTAAAGCATTGCGTATGTCTGGGGGAGATCATATCCACGCCGGTACAGTAGTAGGTAAGTTAGAAGGGGAACGCGAAATGACTTTAGGTTTTGTTGATTTATTGCGCGATGATTTTATTGAAAAAGATCGTGCTCGCGGTATCTTTTTCACTCAGGACTGGGTATCCATGCCAGGTGTTATACCGGTGGCTTCAGGGGGTATTCATGTTTGGCATATGCCAGCTCTGACCGAAATCTTTGGAGATGATTCTGTATTACAATTTGGTGGAGGAACTTTAGGACATCCTTGGGGAAATGCACCTGGTGCAGTAGCTAATCGGGTAGCTTTAGAAGCTTGTGTACAAGCTCGTAACGAAGGACGCGATCTTGCTCGTGAAGGTAATGAAATTATCCGAGCAGCTTGCAAATGGAGTCCTGAACTAGCCGCAGCTTGTGAAATATGGAAAGCGATCAAATTCGAGTTCGAGCCGGTAGATAAACTAGATAAGTAGATAAAACTAGATATAAAGAAGGTCTAAATAAAAAAGAAGCGAAATAGAAGGAGAAAAAATAAGTTACGAAATGCAGTAATTCTTCTTTATTCTTCTAATTGATTGCAATTAAACTCGGCTCAATCTAAAAAAAAAGATTGAGCCGAATAAAAATAGATCTTGATACGATCATGAGACTTGACAAATCGAGATTCCTCTATTCTATATATTTAGAATATATAAAGGTATAATACAATAAATAAATACAAATAGAGTATTCTCATATGATAATGGAATCAAATACGCAGTATTTACAGAAAAGGGTCTTTATTTATTGGGAAAGAATCAATGAAAAAAGATTAGGAATCGCAATGCTACTATACGCGTCCGGAGGAGTATTCTGAATAATATTCTTCCATAATCTATTCTTGCGCGGGGTCTTACTATTACTAATAGGACTTCGCTGCACGGGACGGGTCTTCATCGAAAAGCTAACTCCACCCGGCATTTTCATACCCTTTGGGTGGTATATCGCCTTAAAAAGTCTAAGGGGGTAGTATGAGATCCGTAGTAAGTAAGATAATTTGCCCTTTGATTTTGATTGAGTATGCTATTTTTCCGCCTTTACCGCGCATTATTGTATGAGCTTCTAGAGGATAGAGGAACGCGTATGCAGGAAGGAAATTACAGCTTAATAAAAAAGTATAAAAAAGCTTTAACTTTATGGCACTATCAATCAACTAAAAACCCTATGTATGAATCCTTACAATCGGTGGGATAGGATAAGAGCGAGTTTCGGTATACAGGGGCTGAGGGATATCCTTATTTCAAAACCTGACGCGCATCTTGCGTTTGTAGGGGTCCGAGAGTGGTTGAAGAAGTATTGCATATGGGCGCATTCGACTAAAAGTCGTACTGAGACCTTTTTAAAAGGGTATTCTGAAACAAGTATTTCATTTTCACAATCGCTTGCTTTTGAATCCAATTTCAAGTTCGATTAGAAGGATAGAAAGGCCGTGAGGACGGGAAAAGAAAATTAAAATCTTTTTAATTTTAATTAGTTCTCTTTTTTTGCAATTTTCTTATTATCCATCCCATTCCTTTTTTTTTTTATAGAATACTATAGAATACTTTAGTATTCTATAAAAAATCTTTATTTTGCAAACTAAAAAATACAATAGTCAATATTCCTTATAATAGATATACTTAATTATATTATAAAATCTTAAGATATTTTTGAATAGATAGAAATAGTAAATTTGAATTGAGACGCCTATTCTATGACGGATTTTAACTTACCTTCTATTTTCGTGCCTTTAGTAGGCTTAGTATTTCCGGCAATTGCAATGTCTTCTTTATTTCTTTATGTGCAGAAAAATAAGATTGTCTAGAACGGACGGGGGCGAATTTTCTCAATGTATTTCCACGCAGGATCATAATACATATATTTTTTAGCGCTAAGTAATATAATAAGGTAGGGTATGTGGCTCTTTCTACACACAAACGAAAAACGGCTGGCTATCTATGGATGCGGATATAGGCTACGAGCATAAATGCATGCATATGTGGAGCCGGGTATAGCGAGTTTTTTTTTAAGTGGATCAACGAATATTTTTGGAAAGAAAGTCAATGTATCTAACCTATTATTTCACAGGAGCACTCGTTGCTGAAGGCGATTTCAGAATCAAAAAAAGTAAAGTCAAAATAATTTAGCTTATTCTCTCAATTTCAATCGACCGCTGCTGGATTTAGTATGTCTAATATGAATTGGCGATCAGAACACATATGGATAGAACTTCTAAAAGGTTCTCGAAAAAGAGGTAATTTTTTATGGGCCTGTATTCTTTTTCTAGGTTCACTAGGATTCTTATCAGTCGGGGCTTCCAGTTATCTTGGTAAGAATATTATATCTGTACTTCCATCTCAACAAATTCTTTTTTTTCCACAGGGGGTCGTGATGTCTTTCTACGGAATCGCGGGCCTATTCATTAGCTCCTACTTGTGGTGCACTATTTTGTGGAATGTAGGCAGTGGTTATGACCGATTCGATAGAAAAGAGGGAATAGTGTGCATTTTTCGTTGGGGATTCCCTGGAATAAAACGTCGCGTCTTCCTTCGATTCCTTATGCGGGATATCCAATCAATTAGAATTCAGGTTAAAGAGGGTCTTTATCCTCGTCGTATCCTTTACATGGAAATCCGGGGCCAGGGGGTCATTCCCTTGACTCGTACTGATGAGAAGTTTTTTACTCCACGAGAAATAGAACAAAAAGCTGCCGAATTGGCCTATTTCTTGCGTGTACCAATTGAAGTATTTTGAATACCAATTCATTTTTTTTGAAATGAATTGAATGAGGACGAATTGGAAGAATATTTTCTCAACACGGGGAGGGGGTCCCTTCGAAATTGGATTCCTTATTTTATTGTAAGGGAATTTTTCGTATTTATCTAAAGGAAGGAACAAACGAGGATAAGAGAAAATTGCTTCTAATTTGTCCAAGTGAGATATATGGCATAATATTTTTCCATTTTCATCCGAAAGCGCTTTTTTTTATTATTCTATTTCTCTATTCCACTCCATCTAGATCTAAGAAAGAACCCAATGCAATGAAATTCCACTAGTATACAAAAAGATAAATAGATACAAGGTCTCAAACCTTGTTATAGAATTTTTGCTTCAAAGAAAAAGAAATATCATATAGAGTCAGCGAATGAAATAGAGTCAGTGAATGAAGCGGATTCATTAACAACTCCATTTACAGATCAAAAATGAAAAAAAAGAAAACATTGCCTTCTTTCCTATATCTTGTATTTCTCGTACTTTTGCCCTGGGGAGTCTCTTTCTCTTTTAACAAATGTCTGGAACTTTGGATTAAGAATTGGTGGAATACCAGGCAATCCGAAACTCTCTTAACTGATATTCAAGATAAAAAGGTTCTAGAAAGATTCATAGAATTAGAAGAACTTTTTCTCTTGGACGAAATGATAAAAGAGAAACCGAAGACACATGTGGAAAAACCTCCTATAGGAATACACAAGGAAATAATACAATTGGCCAAAATAGATAATGAGGATCATCCCCATATCATTTTGCATTTCTCGACAAATATAATATGTTTGGCTATTCTAAGTGGTTCTTTTTTTCTGGGTAAAGAGGAACTTGTCATTTTGAATTCTTGGGTTCAGGAATTATTCTATAACTTAAATGACTCAATAAAAGCTTTTTTTATTCTTTTAGGTACTGATTTTTTTGTTGGATTTCACTCCACCCGCGGTTGGGAACTACTAATTCGTTGGGTCTACAATGATCTTGGATGGGCTCCTAACGAGCTAATTTTCGCTATTTTTGTTTGTAGTTTTCCAGTGATTCTAGATACATGTTTTAAATTTTGGATCTTTTTTTATTTAAACCGTCTATCTCCTTCGCTTGTAGTCATTTATCATTCAATTAGTGAAGCTTAAACTCATTCGATCTCCTGATATTAATCAAATTAGCATCTTTCTTCTTTTAGAAAGAAAGCCCTTTTCCTTTTTAGTAAAATTCTTTCTATTTCTACCTGCTTAAGGTATTCATCATTCTAGTACAACTGTTGCAATAGAATGACAACAGACTCGTGTATAGGGAACTAGATTAGCTTAGCTACCTATCTAATTTATTGTAGAAATTCCGGGATCTGCGATTGGACATGGAAAATAGAAATACTTTTTCTTGGGTAAAGGAACAGATGATTCGATCGATTTCTGTATCGATCATGATATACGTAATAACTCGGACATCTATTTCAAATGCATATCCCCTTTTTGCGCAGCAGGGTTATGAAAACCCACGAGAAGCAACCGGACGAATTGTATGT